ATTTTTCCGAATCCACTCATTGGAAGAAAATAACTTTCTTGAAATTTTTGAACCTTGAATTGGATCCCCCTGAAAGGAATCTTGAAGTTGAAAAAAACTACCTAATCGTTCGAATCCTTGTTACGGAGTCAATTATACGCCCTCTGGTTGAATCATAAGCACTTACTTCACTTTTGTTGACTCTATCCCACGGTGGTATACGTATAAAACTCGATCGGATCCTTCCTGAAACATAACCTAGAATCAGATCTTCATTATCTAAAGGAATCCGGAGTGGAAGTGATTCACTAATTAAACCTCCATGAATTCATTTTTGTTCTTTTATTCCAGGTAAAACTTCCTTGACGTATCAACTACTGTAGGGCCGGAGGAGTTCTATTAGACAACCCGTGCTTTTTCTTTTTTTTTTTCACAAATGGAAAGTTTCGGATACAATTCGGATATCAGACAGATTACCATATATAACACAAAATTTCTCCGCCGATTCCTTCTAGTCGAGCCTCCCGGTCTGTCATTATACCCCGAGAAGTAGAAAGAATTACAATCCCCATCCCGCCTAAAATTCTAGGAATTTGTTGATAGTTAGAATAGATTCGTAGACCGGGTCGACTGATCCTTCGTAAATTTAAAATAGTTCTATATGGTCCTTTCCTATTCCTTCTATGTCGTAGGGTTAAAACCAAAAAATATTTGTTGCTTTCCCGATGTTTCCTTACGTTATCGATAAAACCCTCTCGTAAAAGTATTTTAACAATGTTTTCAGTGATGTTAGTAGATCCTATTCGAATCGTTCCTTTTCTATTCATGTCAGCATTTCGTATAGAGGTTATTATGTCAGCAATAGTGTCCTTACCCATGGGAAACTAAAATTATTGTTGCTCCCGAATTTTGATATAACCAACGTGTTCTTTTTTTTACTTAGTAAAGGTATATACGTGAGACACAATCAACTAATAAATCTATGTCATTTAAATACTCTAATTTAAATACTATAACTATATTGAGGTCTCGTCTTATAATACCTCAGGAGCTAATGAAACTATTTTAGTGAAATTTAACTGTCTCAATTCCCGGGCGATCGCACCAAAAATTCGAGTTCCTTTTGGATTTCCTTCTTGATCAATGACAACTGCAGCATTGTCATCATATCGTATTATCATACCGTTGTCGCGTTTGAGTTCTTTACAAGTACGTACAATTACAGCTCTGATCACTTCTGATCTTTCTAGAGGTGCATTTGGTACTGCTTCCTTGATCACAGCAACAATAACGTCACCAATATGAGCATATCGGCGATTACTAGCTCCTATGACTCGAATACACAGCAATTCTCGGGCCCCGCTGTTATCTGCTACATTCAAATGGGTCTGAGGTTGAATCATTTTTTTAATCTCTTCTTTCAATGTAACAAAGGACGAAGAAAAAAAGAAATATTGTTTGTCAAAAAAAAAAGGAAACCCACAATTGTTTTTTTTATTCCCAAGACTTCTTTCCTTTGGTTCTATATTCCTATCCTGAAATAATGAATTGAGTTTTTATAGGCATTTTGGACGCCGCTATTGAAATAGCCTTTCTGGCTATATTTTCGGCTACTCCGCTCATTTCATAAAGTATTCTGCCCGGTTTAACGACAGCTACCCAATACTCGGGGGATCCTTTCCCCGAACCCATACGTGTTTCTGTAGGTCTTACCGTAACTGGTTTGTCTGGAAATATACGTACCCATATTTTTCCACCACGGCGTACATTTCGTGTCATTGCGCGGCGCCCCGCTTCTATTTGTCTAGATGTAATCCAAGCGGGTTCAAGGGCTTGAAGAGCATATCTACCGAAACAAATGCGATTACCTCGATAAGATATTCCTTTCATTCTTCCTCTATGTTGTTTACGAAATCTGGTTCTTTTTGGGTTATAGTTGATGGTTGTTTATCAATTCCATCTCTACTACAGAACTGGACATGAGAGTTTCTTCTCATCCAGCTCCTCGCGAAAAAAAAATGACTAAAAAAAGATTTGATTTTATTATTAAGATATACAGGTAGTTAGTGAATAATAGATTGAATCCTGGGATTCTTTGCTTTGAGATTTTATCTGATCTATTAGAAATTTGTATATCTTGTTTGGATATATATTGGATATATATAAGTAATTAAACATGGATTCTATTTATAGATAATGTCTTGTCTTGGTTTTGTTATAATGTTATAACGAATCTTTATTTTGTTTTGTCTTTTTTTTATCATATTCATATCGGATCGACAAAAATTTAACAATCAAATAAAATTAAAATAAAGTTTTCGCGGGCGAATATTTACTCTTTCAATATCTATTTCAGTTGTCGGGTTAACTCATGACCTCTCAGAATCAGAATAAAAAGAAATGAAGTGGTCTCTGGTTTGTTCCGCCATCCTACCCGATAAATCATTAGGATTCATTTTCAATAGAATCCTCTGCATTCACGGGTTCCGTCGTCCTCATCGCTTCTCGATTAATGCTTAGG